TCAGGATTGGCCAAATCGTTGATACAAATAATATCAAAATACCAAACCCGCCCTTTAGATAACCTCCCCGAAGCAGAAAGGGATCTTGCAAAGATCAAAGAAAGGACTTGTTCTTCCTCCTTAATAAATTCTTCCAATAATTCCGAACCTAATTTTTTCAAAAAAGCACGTACAGTACTTTTGTGTTTACGAGCCAAAGTTTTAACACAAGAAAGTCGAAGTATATATTTCAGTCGATACAAACTCTTTTTTTTTGAAGACCCGCTGTAATAATGAGAAAGATTTCTGCACATACGCACAAATCGATCAATAATATCAGAATCGGATGAATCGGCCCAAGTTGACTTACTAATGGGTTGCCCTAATGGGTTACAAAATTGCGCTTTAGTCAAGGATCCAATTAGAGAAAAAATAGGAATTCTTGTTTCTAACTTATTCATAGCATTATCTATTAGAAATGAATTTTCGAATACTTGACTCCGTACCACCAAAGGATTGGGTCCTACGCTTAAAAGATAGCCTAGAAGGTGTAGGGAATGTTGGGATAATTGGTTTATATGGATCCTTCCTGGTTGAGACCATACATAAAAATGACATTGCCATAACTTGGAAATATAATATTTCCATTTATTCATCAAAAGGGGCCTGTCTTTTGAAATCAGAATGGATTTTCCTTGGTATCTAACATAATGGATTAAGGGGTCCTTGAAAAACCGCAGAATATTCATATTCTCAAAAGCATTCCCAAAGATAGCTACAAGACCTCCCATCTTTTTATAGAAAAAAATTCGCTCAATAAGGATTCCAAAAGATGTTGATCGTAAATGAGAAGATTGATTGCGAAGAAAAAGGAGAATAGATTCGTATTCACATACATGAGAATTATATAGAAAGACGAAGAATCTTGCATTTTTTTTTGACACAATGGAACTCGAGTTTTTTGGAAGAATAAGACTATTCCAACTCCAATACTCGTAAAGAAGGAACCGTAAAAAATGCAGGAAAGAAGCATCTTTCACCCAATAACGAAGAACTTCAACTAGGATTTCCAGATGCGTAGGATAGGGTATTAGTACGTCTGACACACAATTTAAATGAGAACATTCGTCCTCTAAAAAGGGAAAGATTGAATGAATTGATCGTAAATTCAGAGATTTTGATGTTGCTTTCCCTTCTAAGTAAGATACTAGTTGCGGAAAAAGTGCAACTTCCACAATGTCTGCAAATCCTTCTGATATCATTTGAGAATACAAATTCTTATTGTGCCCAATAAATGGATTTTGGGCGCAATCCTTTTCGAAAATGCGAAAAGGGTTCTGTTGATACATTCGAGCAATTAAACGTTTCACAATTAGGAAACTATATTTATTGTCATAACCAACATTTTCCAACAAAAGGGATCTATTTCTATTTAAACCATGACCATGCGCAAGTCCATAAATATACTCACGAAAGATAAGTGGGTATAGAAAATCATGTTGCCTCGATCTATCCAGTTCTAAATTTCCTTGAAATTCTTCCATTTGAAACTCAATTTGAATTGAACCAAAGGTGGGAATTTCTTTCATTATCAAATGATACATAGTGCGATACAGTCAAAACAAGGTAGTCTAGTAAATAAAAAAGAGGTACCTCGGAGACAATTGGACTCATCAACGGATTCTCTATCCTCTACCTTTTCCTTTCATTGGTTTCTGTTTATTGTAGGATAACAAGATGGTTAGAAATCCTTTATTTTTTCAACTCAATCGCTCTTTTGATTTTGGAAAAAACAAATAGCTTTATCAATATACTGCTTCTTCTACACATTCATCACCAACCCCTAATCGAATGGGACTAGCTAATAGTTAGGACTCAGAAAAAACCGATAATCCACTCATCGGAAAAGCTACGTCCGCCCTAGGTACTAATCTCTTTTTAACCTTTAATTAGATCGGGTAATCGTTCAAATAAAGAACAGAAGCTCGTTGCTTTTTTTTATCTAAAATTCGATTTGGACCACTGGACTCTATCCATCTATTCACTCGACCCAACTGTCAATTCTTTTTGTTAAAAATGCAAAGAAGATTTTGCAACGATCTGCTGAATAGAAAGATTCGCAGAATTCTCTATTGATAGACACGACATGCTGTTTTTTCCCCTCATTCCTTTCAGGATCAGTCGCGGTCTTACAAACCCTACCGATGGTATGGACGAATCCCTTGCTTCATAAAAATGTGTAAAAGATGCTAGCCGCACTTAAAAGCCGAGTACTCTACCGTTGAGTTAGCAACCCCAATAAAAAACGCGTAGATATAATCAAAATAAAAAAGAGATACAATTGCACGACACGATAAAAACATGAAACTAAGAAGAAAACAACGAGAACCCATTCTGAACATAGAAAAGATCATATGAAAATACAAGAACTTTTCAGATAAAAAAAAGTCAAAATTTAGAGGCCATCTCCTATCCCCTATGTCAGCCATTGCTTATCCTTATCTACTTTCTTTTTGAAAGTCAAATAAAGACTTCTTGTATCAGAGAAAATCCACCGAACCCAGCATTTGCTTTTGAATGAAGTAAAGTGAAAGTAAAAAAACCTATGGAACGGGGATAAATGGATTCCTTTATACATGATCCCATTCTATTTCTTCGAAACGCTCTTGTCAAGTTTTCATTAGAAATGTGCATATTGAAAAAAGAACCCAATGAAAAAAAGAACTAAGGACTTGGATTGAATTGGCATTTCATAGACATAAAACCAAAAATGGATATAGACGGAAAAAGGAAGGAATAAGGTATGAAAAAACTAGGGTTTATTCAATGAATAAAAATTCATTGAAGGGGAATTAGCAAGCTTAGCTCCCCTTTTTCTTAATTATTAGTATTCGTTTTTTATTTTGATACTAAAGTTCAAACAAGGGGAATCCCTGTATCCTTAAAAACTCCCGCCTTCTTTAAAATATCATGAACAGTTCTTGTAGGTTGAGCACCTCTTTCAATAAAATTGAGAATAGCAGGAACATTTAAATGGGTTTGATTGTTTATCGGATCATAAAGACCCACCTTTCGAAGATCCCTTCCTTCTCTTCGGGATCGAGCATCAATTGCAACGATTCGATAAACCGCTCGTTGCTTTCGTCCACAGCGTTTCAAACGAAGTTTTACCATAGCATTTCTATAGTTTGTTACCAGTTTGTAATTGATTCCATTACGGAATCATGGATAATCATTGGTTTGGTTAAGTCGATACCTAACCGTTTATCAATTTTGATTTATATTCAAATCAAAATATGTTAAATATCGAAATGAACAGATTGAAAATTATAATTTTCATTTCAATTCTTATTCAATTTTCAATTCATTTGAAAATGGAATGAAATCCAAAAAAATGGAATCTAAGAATTGAAATTAGATTCAATAATCTTTTTTTATTGAAAAAAAAAGAGATATCTATCTAATTTAGATAGATATAAAGACTTTATATGGATCTGTTCTGGGACGAAAGGATTCGAACCTTCGCGTATCGGGTCCAAAACCCGTTGCCTTACCACTTGGCGACGCCCCAGTGGCGTATAGTAGTGCTGACCAACGCCGATACAAATATCTATCATATTTGTATGATATGAGACGAAAGTATTCCACCCCCCTCTACGTAAAACCGCTACCACCTTATCCGCTTAGCCAAAGCGCCATGACATTTTGAATTATATTCGCCAGTATAGATACTATTCTACTACGCGTAATAGGCCCTTGTCAACCCTAACCCCAATATCTATGGAATAGATGAAACATATAATGAAACGGACTTTATTGATCATTACATAGAATTCAATTAAGATATTCTATGAAAATAGGATCTCTTCTATTCTCTTTTGAGAATTGAAGAATTTTTTTTGTCTACCTTCATTTTATTTCTTTTTATCTTCTAAAAAGAACATCTTAATAACTCAATCAAAATCAAAATTATCCCCAAGAACAAAAAGAAAAAAGGTTTGTTATGATTAACATCTTTAGTTTCATCTGTATCTATCTTAATTCTGTCCTTTATTCGAGTAGTTTTTTCTTCGGCAAATTGCCTGAAGCCTACGCTTTTTTGAATCCAATCGTAGATGTTATGCCAGTCATACCTCTTTTCTTTTTTCTCTTAGCCTTTGTTTGGCAAGCTGCAGTCAGTTTTCGATGAACTCTTTAATACTGGCCTAGAAAAATGCATAATTTATTCTAAAATAAAAAAAAAATGTGAACAATTAATAAATAAGATGGGCTAAGTCTTAGAATAAGAAGAGCATAAAACCTCGATTCCAAGATTGCAATTCTTGGATAGCCATCATAAATCTAGATCAATCCATATTTCCTATTATGACCCTTTTGCATTATTGGTAAAAAAGTATCCAAATAAAATAGGATACCTAGTATAAGAATGGGCAATCTATTCTCTTTTTACCAAAAAAGAATCTTGGAGATTCTATAATGCTTACTCTCAAACTCTTTGTTTATACGGTAGTGATCTTTTTTGTTTCTCTCTTCATATTTGGATTTCTATCTAATGATCCGGGGCGTAATCCTGGACGTGAAGAATAAAAATCTGATTTTTCCTTTTCTTGCTTCATTTTTAAACGTCCTTAGGATTTTATTTATTCCACATCTTTGACTCTTTTAAAGAAATTCTCAAAAAGAAAGCAAAAGAAAAAAAAGGGGGTATAAACCGAAATCTGAAAGAAAACAAAAGATCAAGACATCCACGGAAAGGAAAGGGAAAGAGAGGGATTCGAACCCTCGGTACGAAGAATTCGTACAACGGATTAGCAATCCGACGCTTTAGTCCACTCAGCCATCTCTCCCAGTTTCAAAGGGGAGAATTACCTGAAATTACACGAAAAGTCAGACTTAAAAAAAACCTTCTTTACCCCCCCTACCCTATTCTTTATCTCTCTCTATTTTATATTTTAGAGAATTTTATTCTAAAAATAGAGATGTATATACGGGTTTTATCAGCAATTCTATTTAAGAAATAG